TTGATAAATACGCGGGCCTAGAAATTCATTTCGGACAATTGAACCTTCTCAAATTGTTTCTTCTTAAGAACTAAAAAGATTTGTGCTAAAATAATGGATGACAAGAAGAACAACAGACCTTGGACACGTAACGGATCTTGAAGTACTATTTCTGCATCCCCCTGACCAAATCCACCCACATTAGGATTACTTGTTAATGGCTGATCCAGTTTGATAGATTCACCTTCTGAAACAAGAAGTTCTGGTCCTGGAGGTATAATATCAATCACTTCACGTCCATCCAATGCATCCACTATAGTTATTTCGTATCCCCCTTTTTCTTTCCGTATGATTTTTTTTACCATACCTGCTGCTGTAGCATTATACACATTATTATTACTCTTGCTCCCGTCGAGATAAATCTGACCCCTTCCCCTGTTCCCGCCTACGTATATGGGATATTTTAAGAAATGAACATCTCTCTTAGTAGTGGGATCTGGCGAAAGTATAGGAAAGGTGATTTCATTATATTTCTGACCAGGAACGGGGCCTACCACAAGAATATTTTTTTTTGTAGGGCGGTAGTTTTGAAAAGACAGATTACCTATTTTTTCTTTAATCTCAGGCGAAATACGATCTGGGGGTGCCAATTCAAAGCCTTCCGGTAAAATAAGAACAGCCCCCACATTCAAAGCCCCCTTTTTACCATTAGCAAGAACTTGTTTCACTTGCATATCATAAGGAATTCGAACAACTGCTTCGAATACAGTATCCGGAAGTACCGCTTGTGGAACCTCAATATCTACGGGCTTATTAGCTAAATGGCAATTGGCACAGACAATACGACCGGTTGCTTCTCGCGGATTTTCATAACCCTGCTGTGCAAAAATGGGATATGCATTTGAAATGGGTGTTCGAATTATTATATATATCATGATCGATATGGAAATGGATCGAGTAATCTCTTCCTTTATCCAAGAAAAAGCATTTCTAGTTTGCATGGTCTAATCATTGATCCTGAAAATTTCTACAATAAGATTAGGTAGGTCACTCACATAGTTTCCTATCCAAGATGAGGAACCCCTTTTTTATTTAAGGGGGTTAAAAAGAAGGAAAAAAGAAAAGTTATCTAAAAAAACTTTTAATTTAAATTGGATAGGTGGAGCGTTTTTCCAGTCAGTCATTCATTGAATGATAAATTACTACAAGTGATGGAGATACGCGATTTAAATAACGGAAAATAAAATATTTTAAAATTGTATCTAAAATAACTGGAAAAGTGGAAACAAGACCAGATATTATTTGATCATTTTGAGCAAATCCAAAATCTTTATAGACGAAACCAATCATTAGTTCCCAACCATGGGTTGAATGGAATCCTATACATAAATCGGTTAATAGAAGAATAGAAAAAGCTTTTATTGTGTCACTTAAATTATATATAAATTCTTGAACCCAAGAGTTAATAAGAACAAGTTCTTGATTACCAAGAATGGAATAACCACTTAGAATAAAGAAACATATTATATTTGTCGAGAAGTTCAAAATTGTATTGATACGATCTTCGTTGTGCGTTTTGATTAATTGGATTGTTTCTTTATAGATTCCGGTACGAAGGTTTTGTAAATGTGTTTCCGTACATTCCTTTAACATTTCATCTAAAAAAACCAGTTCCTCAAATTCAATGAATTTTTTTAGAATACTATTTTCGTGAATCTCATTCAAGAAAATTTCGGATTGCCGAGTATTCCACCAATCAATAAACCAAGATTCAATACTTTTCTTAAATGTGAACGATATACACCAGGGCAAAAAGAATATGGATGTAAGATATAGAAGAGGAATGAATGTTTTCTTTTTTGTCATTTTTCTTTTCGTCTTTAATGAACTCAACGTCATCTCATTCGTCAACTCTATATTATAAGAATTTCTATCAAGCATAAGTTCTATTACAAGTTATAGAGCTTATATATTTTCTCATTTTTTACTTACAATTCGGGAGCTAGTCCTTGCCTTATTTTATTTATAAAGAATACATAAATAGAATAAGAAATCGAAAGAATTCACTGTCAATTCAAATGAAGAAAAAATATTGTTTTTGAAAGGATATCCATTGCTAAGATTTGAAGAGAAAATGATTACTTTTCATGAATACACGAAAGAGCACTTCGGGTTATGAATATAATAGTCTGATTTCGAAACCAAAGAAGGTCCCATCTATACAAATCGAAATATTTTGAAAAAAAAGAATCTTTTATTTTTTTTTTTTCAAAATATTTCGATTTGTACACGAAATAAATAAGGACAATTCTGAAGCTTTTTGTGCAATTTAATTTCTAGTTAAGTCCAATTCTCGTCAGTACAAAAGTGGTACACCCAAAAATTTAGATAATTCGTAAGCTCTATCTGCAATTTGTGCTGGAATCAAATTATCTTCAATACGAGTCAAGGGAATAAAGCCCTGTTCTATGGTTTCCATATAAATAATACTCTCATAAGTAAGGGTACGAGTAAAAATACCCCCTTCTATAACTCCTGTTATTATTCTGATGGATTGAATCTCTTTCATAGGTACTTCGAGAATAATACGACGATTTTTTCCAGGAAATCCCCAACGAAAAAAACAAACTTTTCTCTTTTTTTTATCGAAGATATCATAACCACTACCTACATCCCAAAAAATAATGCACCACAAATACAAACTAATAAAGAGACCCATCATTCCATAGAAAGACAGCGTAGACCCTTGTGGAATAAATGGAAAATCACTAATTTCCTCAGAAAAAATGAACAAATCCATACCAATATAACTGGAAATTGCAACCAATAACAACCCCAATGAACCAAACAAAATGATAAAAGCCCAAAAGAAATTGCTTATTTTTCGAGACTCCGTTATGGGATAGACGAGTAGATGGTCTAATCTCAGTACTATATTCATAATCTATTTTAATTTGTATTGAATTCCAAATTCTTATTAAAACTAAACTAAACTTTCACTTTCTTTGTTTCTAAAGTAACTTGGCACTATTTTAATGTAAACCTTTAGGAGAAATTCATCGAATTGCTTCCAGATCTAAAAAAGTATATGAGATTTGTCCCTACTTACCGTATCTAAAAAATCTTGTTTTTTTGAACATAAAGAAATAAAGAAGCCATTGCAATTGCCGGAAAAACTAGGCCCACTAAAGGAACAAAAATGGAAGGAAAGTTTATCATAAAACGGGTACCTCGATTTACTATTTGTACCTTATAAAATAAATATTCTTGTTATTTTCTATTTTTCTTCTTTTTATATTGTTATAAAGATAGTATATAATCACTAGAATTCCTATATGGTTATACTAAGTATATAGGAATTCTAGTGATTATAGCTAAGCCAAAATATCTATCTATATATAGACAGATATGGGCATATTATAGAATTAGCTATATATGTTGAACTAAATAAATTGATTTCTTTCATTTCAACTTCCATTTCTAAAAGAAACAAACATATGTATCATAATACACCCTTTTCTTATTCTTTTAATACTTTGATCCTGTCTGTTTTCATTTTTTTTTTCATAATTTCTTTTCTTTGACTGAAAAATAAGGCATAGCCTAAAATGATTATTTTTCAGTCAAAGAAAAGAAATTATGAAATTGAAATAACTCACTCAGAACTCTCTTTAAAAGAGAACGCGGTACGATTGAATCGAATAAGCCCTTATGGAATAAATATTCAGCTTCTTGTGAACCTTCGGGTACTGCCTTTTTCAATGTTTGTTCAATTACTCTTTTACCCGCAAATGCAATATAAGCATTTGGTTCGGCAATAATGATATCCCCCAACATGCCAAAACTAGCTGTCACCCCGCCGGTAGTAGGAGATGTAAGTATCGATACATAGAATAACTTTTTATTTGTTTGATAATCATATAAAGCAGAAGATATTTTAGCCATTTGCATCAAGCTCAAACTTCCTTCTTGCATACGCGCCCCTCCAGACGCACATACCAGAATAAGAGGTAAAAGTTGATTGGTAGCATATTCTATCAAACGGGTTATTTTCTCACCTACTGTGGATCCCATACTACCCCCCATAAACTGAAAATCCATAACTCCAATTGCTACAGGAATACCATTTAGTTGACCTGTACCTGTTTGAACAGCCTCAGTTAATCCCGTTTTTCTTTGATAAGAATCAATACGATCTTTATAAGGTTCCTCTTCTGAATGAAATTCAATGGGATCCTGAGAAACCATGTCTTCATCCATAGGATTCCAAGTATCCGGATCAATCGAAAGTTCGATTCTATCAGAACTGCTCATTTTCAAATGATATCCACAGTGTTCACAAACAGAAATTTTGTATTTAAAAGATTTTTTATAATTTAATTCATAACAATTTTCGCATTCAATCCAAATATTCTTATATTTTTGACTTTCATTGAGATTATTAGAACTTTCACCTATCGTAGAATTATTATCATTTGTATCATTCGTGCTAGTTATTATACTAGAACTAAAAATCTCACTTTCACTACTATTTCTGCCCTTACCAAAAATGTAACTATAAAAATAACTGTCATTGTATTTGTCATTATCACCTAAAATGAAACTATCAATACAGATTTGAGAATGAAGATAACTATCAATGCAACTATTAATGTTATTATTCCAACTAAATTGAGTATCATACATGTAAGGATCGTCATCATTCTTAGAAACATTATTCAGATAGCTAGAAAAAAAACATTCCTGTTCACTTAAAAAAGAATGATCATTGCCAATATCCAAAGTTTTATTTTCCATATTTAAAAATATGGAATAATTTTTCCTCTTATTATCCCTAAGTAGAAAATTTTTATAAGATAGGAAATTCTGGATGTTACTTACACTTACTAAATAATCCAAATAACTGTAACTAGCATTGTCACTATCATTCCAACTATGAACTTTTTTATCCATATTAGTTAATATTTTGGAGTCTTCACTTACACAAGTATTTTCAATAGGATCAAGACTATCCATTGATTTACTAAATTCACACCTGTATTCTAACTTCCTATAAAACAACATAGAATTGAACCAACATTTTTCCATAGAGTTTTTTCCTCTATTAAAAATATATATATATATAATAGATGTATAGTCATTGGATGAAAAATAAAAAAAAATATTCCATTTTTAATATTCTATCTCATTCTTTACTATCAAAAAAAAGTATATAAATCAAATAACTAGGATTCGTAACTGATAATAATAAAGAGCGGGTCGGTATTGAAAATGATAATAAAATAATAAAAAAAAAGATTAAATGAATTCTTTTTTATAATTAAAAAAATCACCTCATTGGGGGTAATGTATTTCTAAGTCCAATTACTTACTTCACTTAGTAACTATTCTTTTTCTTTTTCCTATATTCTATCTTTTATCTCTATCCATTTTTTCATTTTGTTTTGATTTACATTCTCTATAAACAACTAGAAATAAAAGATTAGGTATGAATATAACAAAAGAGCGGGGGGATAAAAGATAAAAAAAAGAGTTTTTAAAATCTATATACAAGTCATCCACACCCCTCTAACCCTCTTTTTTATTTCATTAATTGAATTTCGTTTGTTGATTCGAGCTAAGTTCCATAAAAACACCTGCCTTTTTTGAAATATCCTGAACAGTTCCTGTAGGTTGAGCGCCTTGGTCAAGGAAATATAGAATAACTGGAATATTTAAATAAGTTTGATTCTTTATTGGATCATAATAACCCACTTTCCGAAGATCTCGCCCCTTTCTTCGGGATCGAACATCGATTGCAACGATTCGATAAACGGCTCATTGGGATAGATATAGATGAATAATGCCCCCCCTAGAAACGTATAAGAAGTTTTATCCTCGTACGGCTCGAGGAAATCAAAAATTATATGTATGTATAAAATTATGATGTCAAATAAATCAATAAAATCATCAAATCAATTAAACTATGACTTAAGTATTTTTCTTTCGTATTTTTCTTTATGAAAAAGAAAAAAAACAACTCCTCATATTTGTAACCCCATAACTCAAATTGGATAATTCTCAAATAACTAAAACGAAAACAACGCCTTTAGCTATTTAGCTATTTCATTTATTGAGTGGTCTCTACCCCCTTTTCTTGCCCGTGTTTCGTTTCTTTAGAATATTTTATTTTTTTTTTCTTTTTTTTTCGAATAGAATGGATGAGACAATTTGAAAATGGTATTTACTTGTTCCATGATCTTTTAGCTTTTATTTGAATCATTGGGTTTAGACATTACTTCGAGAATCTTTTCAAAAATGGCAGCAACATACCATTTTAATTTCTCTGAAAGAATCATACAAAAAGTTCATTCCCGCGGATAAACTTTGGATCTAAATAGTTTTACTAATTCCAACCATTTTTTTGAACCTTTCTCAAATTGGATCCTTTCTTTTTTTCTATCCAAAATTGACTTACGAATACTTACGAAGTTGTTCTAACTTATTCATTTTCACTAACCTTAGATACTTGCCCCTGAGAAATGAAAAACTCGAGCTCCATCATGTACTATTTACATCATCAACCCCCTTCCTGCCCCCAAAACAATAAGTTCTAGTGGAACAGAACAAATGATGTCGAGCCAAGAGCATATTTTTTTCTATATACTAGAAAAAAAAAATGGCGGATGTAAGAATCCACAGCTAATCTAATCAAGTCTTTCAAGTCGCACGTTGCTTTTTACCACATCGTTTCAAACGAAGTTTTACCATAACATTCCTTTAGCTTGGATCCAATATGTAATTGATTCAATTATATGGAATCGTGAATAGTCATTGATTCAATCAATACATAATAATCGATCCTTTTTACGTCTCGGTTTTTCTTCTATAATAACGAAAACCTTTTTTTAAATTTTTAAATAAAGGCGTAAAAAAATGAAAATTAACTCAATATTGTATCAATAAATTTTCGACTGTATTTTCAAAATTTGTAAAGTAGAAAAATTGGGAATTTATTGAAAAAAAAAAATTATATCTATTATATCTATAGTTATATAGATATATAGTTATCCACAATATATAGTTATATAAAATGATTACATTTATCTACAATGATTACATTTAAAAGAAAGGAAAAAACTCGACTTGCTTTTAAATTTATTGCTTTTAAATTTACATTTGAGACAGCAATTTAAATTCGAGACGAATAATTAAAAAAAGGGGGGGTAATATTTATCCTGATATCATATTTGTATTCAAATATGATATAGATCATGAATGGATATCATCTGGGACGGAAGGATTCGAACCTCCGAATAGCGGGACCAAAACCCGTTGCCTTACCGCTTGGCTACGCCCCATTTTCGATTTGATACTAATAAACACTATTATTGATATTGGTTCTTCGTCAATTCCAGTTCAAAAATTTCTATCGAAAAATTTGTTGTTAGGATTTGGATATGCGTATATCTATCTATATATAGCATAAAACTAAATTGATTGATCATTACATAAAATTCAATTAAGATATTGTATAGAAGTATGATTTCTTCTATTTTGGATTTCAGAATAAAAAGATTTTCAACTGGATAAGTTCAAATCAAAGAAGGATTTTGGAAGGTCTTATCTTATTGTATTCTTTTTTTTTTAGTTTTATTCATAAATGAATATTCATTTTTTTTTTTATTGTATTTTTATTAATATATATATAATACAAAAAAATACAATAAAAAAAAATGAATATTCTAATAAAAAAAATAAATTTTATTTTCTTAAAGAACAAAATGTTTGTTATGCTTAATATCTTTAGTTTGGTCTGTATTTGTATTCACTCCGTACTTTATTCAAGTAATTTTTTCTCGGCGAAATTGCCCGAAGCCTACGCTTTCTTGAATCCAATTGTAGATATTATGCCAGTAATACCTTTACTTTTTTTTCTCTTAGCTTTTGTTTGGCAAGCTGCTGTAAGTTTTCGATGAGATCTTTAATTTTAGTAATGTCTTAAAAAAAATTAAGAATTTCTTAGAAAACTAAAATTCGAACATTTTCACAATTTATAAGATCAGATAAGTCTTACAGTGTGAATTCTCAATTTCAATATGAAAATTTTGTGGTATATACAAAAAAATACGGACCATCTCATCATCTACTTTTTTTAATTGAGAAATCCTAATCCTATTATTCGATTGGAACCCACCACCAATATCATACCTAGATTGCAGATATGAAAGAGTATTTTTTATAATCGGAATTTTTGAGAAATAATAATCCAGGCTCGACTCTTACTACAAATCCAATCCATTTCCGAAACGTATATATACTCGCATATATACTTATATATAAGTATATATATATCCTCAGAATCACTTCATTTTTTAGAAACTTAGTATTTATTAAAAGAAACAAAATGTGTAATATAAGAGAATCTATTCTCTTTCTTTGTCGTTTTTTAATTATTTTGGAGATTTTATAATGCTTACTCTAAAACTATTTGTTTACACGGTAGTGATATTCTTCGTTTCTCTTTTCATCTTCGGATTCTTATCTAACGATCCAGGACGTAACCCAGGACGTGAAGAATAATAAAAAAAATGGATTCTGTGTTTTTCTTGCTTGTGCTGGATTTCAAAATATTTTCAGAATTTTATCTACTTTACATCTTTATCTTTAACTAGTAAATAAAAAATCAAACAAACAACAAAGACGTTCCGAAAAAAATACCAAATCATAAACGGAAAGAGAGGGATTCGAACCCTCGGTACAAAAATTTGTACAACGGATTAGCAATCCGACGCTTTAGTCCACTCAGCCATCTCTCCCCAATTGAAAAAAAAAATAGAATTACTTTGTTTATGTGATATAACATAAACAAGAAGAACAAAAAATGGAACTTAAAAAAAAGAGACTTCTTTATTATCTTATTTTTTTTTATCTTATCTCTTTTTTCTATTTTTTTCTATATATTATTATATTCTATAAATTTATATATATTCTATAAATTATTATATATTATTTTATTCGATTTTTATATTCTATTTTTTAGTTTTTCTTTTTCTACAGTCAAAGAGCCCGGCCAGTACCTAGTCGGGCTCTTTGAATTCCCATGAATATTGAATAACAATGATTTATTTGAATGTATTTTATTTGAAAAAGAAAAAGAAATACTTGTAATTAAAACACGATCAAACAGAAATCCAAAATACACGGATTGATTCCTATGATATAAAACCAAAATAATAGATATCTATATCTAGATAGATATAGATATCTATATCTGTCAAAAAACACCTTCAGCAAAAATAAAATCCAAAAATGTAATTAAAACCCCGTCTTTCAAAATGCATTTCGTTAGGAGATCCTCTAATGAAACATGTCAATATTCTAATTATTAGAATATTACACCCCTCTATTTTCTTTCTTAATTATGTCTGATTGCTTTGTTCGACAAAAGATACAATAATTGTATTGTAGCGGGTATAGTTTAGTGGTAAAAGTGCGATTCGTTCCTTGGACCCCTTTATAGTTAAGGGATCCCCCATTTGATTAAAATCCCGATCAAAAACTTTATTTCTTACTTAAAGGGAATCCTTTATACCTCTAAACGAATGATTTGCGGTATAATATACATTATCGTAATTTGTATACAAGAAGAATCCATTCTAAATTGAAAAATGGAGTTCTAAAATTATGAAACATAAGTTTTTGAAATTGGATCAATAATCCGAGTTTTTTGAGTATGAGTAAAGCATCTATGGAGAAAGATATAGAAAGTCTATTTCTAATCGTAACTAAATCTTCCATTTTTTTATAGTAGAGATTGAAGCAAAATAGCTATTAAACGATTATTTTAGTTTACTAGAGACATCAACATATTTTATTTTTTTTTAGCTCGACGGAAATTTTATTCTTTTCCTAAAGATTCTCTTAAATAGAAATAGAGAACGAAGTAACTAGAAAAAACATAGATTGTTATAAAACTTCTAGAGGGATCATCTAAAAAGCAAGGTGTTTAAAAAACCTATTCATACAAAACTAAAAGGCT